TCCTTTATGATAATCATCCACGCCTGAAACGTATCTTAATGCCTGAAAGTTGGATAGGATGGCCTTTACGTAAGGATTATATTGCCCCTAATTTTTATGAAATACAAGATGCTCATTGAATAATCAGAAACTAATCTTCACTTCTACAACTCCAGATATTCAAAGAATTTTTGTACATTCTCTTCGAGATCAAACATAGTAATTGAAGTTTCATTCACATATTATTTTTTTTTTTAGTTATTGGGTGGGCTAAATAAAATAAATACTAAAAAAAAAAAATTAGAGGATTCATTGAGATTCTCAAATTTTGAAGATACTTTTTCGAATGAGCCGAGCCACTAGGATGAAACTAAAAGAGTTCCGCATTATGAACTATGTACCGCGCACATCACTTAGATGGGCTATAGAAAGTAACATAGGAGGAAATGAAGAAATAGAATCTGAAAAAAATATAGAAGGAAATGAAAGAGGATCATATTCTATTTGTACTGTATCTGAAATGAACTTTGGCTATTCCCATCCTTCAACTCCTCTAGACTATACTTTTTCTCTTTCAACTAACTAATTTAGCCTTTCGAATATGTATAAAGTATTAACGTTTTTTTTGAACAAAAGGAGACACAGTATGGACAAATAAAAAAACAAGAGGAAACAAAATGGAATTCTTTTGTATACTTTATATACATATGATATATATAAGGGGTATATCTCCGACATTTAGATGGATAAATATGTATCACGATTTATACTATTAATGAATATGTATGTCGACCCATATCAATTAATTTTTAGAATATATACTCATACAAATTACTCATGTGCCAGGAACCAGATTTGAACTGGTGACACGAGGATTTTCAGTCCTCTGCTCTACCAGCTGAGCTATCCCGACCATTCACGACGCATCATCCTCATTTTATTTTAATATAGGACTTGGGTCTATGTCAATTAGTCAATTAGAAAAACGAAAAAGTATTACAAAGTATTATACAGGATCTAATAGAATTTCTTGGATCTTCAAAAATAAATTTTCAAAGTTTCAGTACAGTACAAGTAATGATATGTATTGTTAATTATTCAAATTTAATGGATTCCTTGCTCAAATCATTTGTACTGTACGCGTATCATATATATCACACACAAGTCTTGTGATAAGAAAAAATTTTCGCTCAGATCCATTTGTGAAAGAAAAGAGTAGAATGAGAATGAATGATAAATATAACGAATTTTTATTTGAATCGCTAACAAAACGATAAAATGAAAATAAATAATTAGGGAGTCAACCGGGTCGTTTTGGGGATAGAGGGACTTGAACCCTCACGATTTCTAAAGTCGACGGATTTTCCTCTTACTATAAATTTCATTGTTGTCGATATTAACATGTATAATGGGACTCTATCTTTATTCTCGTCCGATTAATCAATTATTAAAAAGATCTATCAGACTACGGTGGAGTGAATGGTTTGATCAATGAATATTCGATTCTTTTTTCAATTTTTAATCGATTCACAACAAGTCTTTCATTTTTCATATAAATATAAATATAAAAAAATACAGATTTGGGTCGTCATTAATCATTTTGAGATAGTATTTCAGTACTATACGTATGTATATAGGTTTATCCTTCATCCTTGCTGAAGTTTCGATGGAAGGATTCCTTTACTAACACAATGCAGCCAACTCCATTTGTTAGAACAGCTTCCATTGAGTCTCTGCACCTATCCTTTTTTATTTTCGGTTTATGAAACCCTTGTTTATTTTCATAAAACAGGATTTGGCTCAGGATTGCCCATTTTTAATTCCAGGGTTTCTCTGAATTTGAAAGTTCTCACTTGGTAGGTTTCCATACCAAGGCTCAATCCAATTAAGTCCGTAGCGTCTACCAATTTCGCCATATCCCCTCTTTTTTTTGATGTGATTAAGATCACATCATGATGCCGCCCCCCCCCCTTTTCTTTCATTTCTATTATGCTGGACCGGTTGAATTCATTAGATACCGGTTCCTATATTGAAAAGTTTTTTCTACTATTTTATTTCTTGTATATTTTCTTTCATCTCTATCGGAGACCCGTATTTGGTCCAATCAGAAATGATTCTATCATTTCTATATCATCAATTCAATATAGATCGCATAACATATATATTATAGTATAATATATATTTATTATACTTATATATGCCCCTATTTCTACCGTTTTTAGCGTGCAATTTAAAATACTTGAACGGTCGATTCTTTTTTTTTTTTTTCGTCTTAGCTTTCACCTTTCCGAATGAAACCAGAGGAGTGTTTCATTATGATCTGGATTGCGCTTTTATCTTTCATGTTATTCTTAGGGCAGGCCTTCTATAACATAACAAAAAAAAAACATTATAACATAACAAAAAAACGAAAAGGAAGATTTGAGTATTATTAATTTTAAATTCAATTAATAGCCATAACTAAAACTAATAAAATGGCTATAACTAACCATTCCGTTAATTTAGAATTAGAAGAGAATTCAAAATAAAATTATTTATTAATTAAATATGAAATTATTTCGAATTATATATAATAAATAATAATATTATAAGATTGTAATATACAATAAATATAGAAATGTAATATACAATAAATATAGAAATAGCAATAAATATAGAAATAGAATAAGATTCTAAACTTAATTACATTACTTTACTCGATTTTATTTAAAATGATATATTAAAATATATTTTAAAATTAAATTAAAATGAAATATATATATTTCTATATATAAAATATATATGAAATATAATAAAATTATGTAATAAAAAATAGTAAACATAGAATAGTCAAAAAAATCTTACCATCTAATTAAGCTAATTAAGATATTTATTATTGATAAACATATATTTGAGAAATAGATCAAAATTTTATATCGCGATATTTAATAATATCGCTATATTAATAGGTATGTTCTATAATATTCAAATATCCAATATGTTTGGAAATTCTAAAATTCTATTTTCTATTCTTCCTTATTTTTGATATTTCTATTTTTCTATATATCATATTTCTTATGAATTTCTATTTTTCTATATATCATATTTCTTATGAAATAGCTAAGAATGAACAGTTAATATCTCAGTAGTTTACTAAATTAGTATACGTGTACAATTTATGTTATGTGAGCCCGCTTAGCTCAGAGGTTAGAGCATCGCATTTGTAATGCGATGGTCATCGGTTCGATTCCGATAGCCGGCTTTTCTCCGTTTGTTTGATTTTTTATTTTTTACATAATTGATAATGTGAAATCAAAGCGAAAAACTTCTTTCCCTTTTCCCAAGGGTCACCCTATCATCTCGTAGGAACTTCCAATTATGAATAAAAATGGGATTGGAGGAGTTCGGTCTCTGTAGAACAAATCAATCAAGAAAAGAACCCTGAATTTTTTTTATTATTATTTTAAATTCTTTTTATTTATATAATACAATTATTTATATACAATAAGGTCCGGATATTGATACAATTCCTCTAATTATTCTTTGTAATACAATACTTCAGTAAATTTCGATTAATTTATCATATTTTAGTTTAGTTTTAATTTTGTTTTATGAAATTTCATAAAAAATAAGGAGTCTTTATGTCACGTTACAGAGGGCCTCGTTTCAAAAAAATCCGTCGTCTGGGGGCTTTACCGGGACTAACTAGTAAAAAGCCTAGAGCCGGAAGCGATCTTAGAAACCAATCGCGCCCCGGAAAAAAATCTCAATATCGTATTCGTTTAGAAGAAAAACAAAAATTGCGCTTTCATTATGGTCTTACAGAACAACAATTACTTAAATACGTTCGTATCGCCGGAAAAGCCAAAGGATCAACAGGTCAGGTTTTACTACAATTACTTGAAATGCGTTTGGATAACATCCTTTTTCGATTGGGTATGGCTTCGACTATTCCTCAAGCCCGCCAATTAGTTAACCATAGACATATTTTAGTTAATGGTCGTATAGTAGATATACCAAGTTATCGCTGTAAACCCCGAGATATTATTACAGTGAGGGATGAGCAAAAATCTAGGGCTCTGATTCAAAATTATCTTGATTCATCCCCCCGCGAGGAGTTGCCAAACCATTTGACTCTTCACCCATTCCAATATGAAGGATTCGTCAATCAAATAATAGATAGTAAATGGGTCGGTTTGAAAATAAATGAATTGCTAGTTGTAGAATATTACTCTCGTCAGACTTAACCCCAACTAAAATAACAAGGGTTCGGACAATTTTGACCTCTCCATTTTGGCTTAAGTAAAGGGACCCGGGGTAAGTAAGGTAAGGGGTTTGATCTGGGGATTTTGATCTCATTCATGTATCATAGATCGGTAGGGGATTTTCATTCCTTGTCCATTTTGCCCAGTATTTTTCGTACCACAGAAGATTTGGATTAGGAATACATAATCGATATCAAAGAAAAGAAAGGTCTAACTGTTGGAGTATACATTCTTATTTGATGCATTGCAGTCAGTAACATTGGTGAATTAGGTGAAGAGTACGGAAAGAGAGGGATTCGAACCCTCGGTAAACAAAAGTCTACATAGCAGTTCCAATGCTACGCCTTGAACCACTCGGCCACCTCTCCTACATAATGATTATGGCCAAAAAACCGAGTTAATAGTGAGTCATTCATATTATTTTGGATAGGTATCTACATTGAATTAAAATTATTAAAAAATTGAACTCTAAAAATAGAAAACTTTTCATCAAAGACAAATCCTTCCGCATAAATCTTTTTTGTGAAAAATTGTAAAATAAAGATATATCTATTCATGTTTGCGAAGATGGGGTTTCCGCCCTTTCTAATATTTATACCGGATTTAATCTCTCAATTGAAACGAATTCAACGATTGATCCATTTTTTTAGACTGTGTTTAATGGATATCTTTAGATCATTATTCAATTTTCATAAAAATTCTAAAATGCCTTTCCAGTTTTAGATTTTTCAACAACAACTCCTTACTCCAACTTCTTAACCCATAGATTGATTTCAA